GCTTACGTAGCTTAAATAAAGCACAGCACTGAAGATGCTGAGATGAGCCCTAAAAAGCTCCGAAAGCATAAAGGTTTGGTCCTAGCCTTATTATCAACTATTACTGAACTTACACATGCAAGCATCCGCACTCCTGTGAAAATGCCCTTAAGCCTCCTTAACAGGGGATAAGGAGCCGGTATCAGGCACTTCTTCAAGCCCACGACACCTTGCTATGCCACACCCACAAGGGAATTCAGCAGTGATAAACATTGATTATGAGCGCCTAAAAGCTCGAATCAGTTACAGTTAATAGAGTTGGTCAATCTCGTGCCAGCCGCCGCGGTTATACGAGAAACTCAAGTTGATCATTTTCGGCGTAAAGCGTGATTAAAGTAATCATAAAATAGAGTCAAACTCCAACCAAGCTGTCGCACGCTTTCGCTGGCTAGAAGAACATTTACGAAAGTAACTCTACCTATAACACTTGAACTCACGACCGCTAGGAAACAAACTGGGATTAGATACCCCACTATGCCTAGCTATAAACTTTGACTACTTACGCAAAAATCCGCCCGGGAACTACGAGCCTAAGCTTAAAACCCAAAGGACTTGGCGGTGCTCCAAACCCACCTAGAGGAGCCTGTTCTATAATCGATACCCCCCGCTAAACCTCACCACTTCTTGCCAAACCCGCCTATATACCACCGTCGCCAGCCCACCTCGTGAGAGATTACTAGTAGGCTAAATGATAACACATCAACACGTCAGGTCAAGGTGTAGCACATGAAGTGGAAAGAAATGGGCTACATTTTCTACTACTCTAGAATATAACGAAAGATCTCTATGAAATCAGATCGGAAGGCGGATTTAGCAGTAAAGAGAAACAAGAGAGTTCTCTTTAAAACGGCCCTGGAGCGCGCACACACCGCCCGTCACCCTCTTCTATAAAACTATTAAACTAAATAAATTCTCATAAAATAATAAGAAGAGGCAAGTCGTAACATGGTAAGCACACCGGAAGGTGTGCTTGGAATCAAAGTATAGCTTAAAACAAAGCCTCTCGCTTACACCGAAACTATATCTGTTAAACCCAGATTACTTTGAACCAAAAACCTAGCACTCCTAATAAAGCAAACATAACCAAACCACCTCATCAACCTCTAATTAAACCATTTTAAACTTTTAGTATAGGTGATAGAAACAAGTCCAATATAGCTATAGAAAAAGTACCGCAAGGGAAAGGTGAAATAGAAATGAAATAAATAACAAAGTATAATAAAGCAGAGAATAAAACTCGTACCTTTTGCATAATGGTCTAGCCAGTCACAGTCAAGCAAAACGCATTTAAGTTTGACCCCCCGAAACTAAGCGAGCTACTCCGAGACAGCTTTTTAGAGCAAACCCGTCTCTGTGGCAAAAGAGTGGGAAGATCTCCGAGTAGGGGTGACAGACCAAACGAGCCTAGTGATAGCTGGTTGCTCAGGAAACGAATATAAGTTCAACCCTAAGACAATTTTAGCAAATAAAGTAAAAAAACTACTTAGGATTTATTCAATTAGGGTACAGCCTAATTGAAATAGGATACAACCTATAATTTTGGGTAAAGATTATAATATTCAAGGAAATTGAGTCAGTGGGCCTAAAAGCAGCCACCTGAGAGGAAAGCGTCAAAGCTCACTCAACATAAAATCCTTTAATTAGTATACTTACTCTCAACCCTTACACCATACTGAGCTGTTCTATAAAATATAGAAGCACTTATGCTAGAACTAGTAATGTGAATTTATTATTCTCCAAAATGTAAGTGTAAATCAGATCGAATAAATCACTGATATTTAACGTCCTCTTTGAGATCCTTGCAATAACTATACAAGAAAATTATGCACTAAACACCGTTAATCTAACACAAGAACATTATAGGAAAGATTAAAAGACGCAGAAGGAACTCGGCAAACAATGAACCCCGCCTGTTTACCAAAAACATCGCCTCTTGCTAACCAACATGTATAAGAGGTCCAGCCTGCCCAGTGACTATATGTTTAACGGCCGCGGTATTCTGACCGTGCAAAGGTAGCGTAATCACTTGTCTTTTAAATAAAGACTGGTATGAACGGCACCACGAAGGTTCAACTGTCTCCTGTATCCAATCCATTAAACTGACCTCCCCGTGCAGAGGCGGGGATATAACCATAAGACGAGAAGACCCTATGGAGCTTAAAACTAAAGGCAACTGCCAACTTCATCACTTACCCATAAGGAATTAATCTAAAAACAAGCAGCAATTGACCTAAAGTTTTCGGTTGGGGCGACCACGGAGAACAAAAAATCCTCCTTGAAGAACAGGGGTTTTACCCTTAGCCAAGAACAACTATTCTAAGCAACAAAATTTATGACTACAATTGATCCAGTCTTACTGATCAACGAACCAAGTTACCCTAGGGATAACAGCGCAATCCATTTCAAAAGTTCCTATCGACAAATGGGTTTACGACCTCGATGTTGGATCAGGGCATCCCAGTGGTGCAGCCGCTACTAAAGGTTCGTTTGTTCAACGATTAAAGCCCTACGTGATCTGAGTTCAGACCGGAGTAATCCAGGTCAGTTTCTATCTATGAAGCATTTTCTCTAGTACGAAAGGACCGAGAAAATGAGGCCAATGTAAAAATAAGCCTCAAACTATATCAATGAAAACAACTAAATTGAAAATAGTCCTATAACCACTGCCCAAGATTAGGGCTAGCTAGCGTGGCAGAGCCTGGCTAATGCAAAAGACCTAAGCCCTTTCTATCAGGGGTTCAAATCCCCTCGCTAACTATGTTAACTATTACCACCCATCTCATCAACCCTCTTCTTTATATAATCCCTATTTTACTAGCTGTAGCATTCCTAACCTTGATCGAACGAAAAGTATTAGGTTATATGCAACATCGTAAAGGCCCAAACATCGTTGGACCAACCGGATTACTTCAACCTATTGCTGACGGGGTAAAACTATTTATTAAAGAACCCATTCGACCTTCAACTTCTTCACAAACTTTATTCCTAATCGCACCAACCCTAGCTCTTGCTCTAGCTATATCTATTTGAGCACCACTACCTATGCCATTTTCATTAGCAGACTTAAACCTAGGAATTCTTTTTATCTTAGCTCTATCAAGTCTTACAGTATATACTATTCTAGGCTCAGGGTGATCCTCTAATTCAAAATACGCCTTAATTGGGGCTTTACGGGCAGTTGCGCAGACAATCTCATACGAAGTAACTCTGGGATTAATCTTATTATGTATAATTATATTGGCCGGGGGCTTTACCTTATATAATTTTAACACAACACAAGAACAAATTTGATTAATTATCCCAGGATGACCTATAGCAGCAATATGATATATTTCTACTCTAGCAGAAACCAATCGAGCACCATTTGACCTTACAGAAGGAGAATCAGAACTTGTATCCGGATTCAATGTAGAGTATGCAGGAGGACCATTCGCACTATTTTTCTTAGCTGAATACGCCAACATTCTTATAATAAACACATTATCTGCTATTCTATTTATAGGATCCTCATTTATAAATTATCCAGAATTAACAACCATCTCTATTATGTTAAAATCATCAATCCTATCAATACTATTTCTATGAGTACGAGCATCTTACCCACGATTTCGATACGACCAGTTAATACACCTTGTATGAAAAAACTTCCTCCCTATTACATTAGCCATGACGTTATGACACATCTCTCTTCCAATTTCAGCACTTGGTCTACCATCACAAACTTAGGAAATGTGCCCGAAAGTTAGGGTTCACTTTGATAGAGTGAAATATATGGGTTCAAACCCCATCATCTCCTTAGAAAGACAGGAATTGAACCTGCACCTGAGAGATCAAAACCCTCCGTACTCCCAATATACCACCTCCTAGTAAAGTCAGCTAAAAAAGCTTTTGGGCCCATACCCCAAACATGTTGGTTAAACTCCTTCCTTTACTAATGAACCCAATAACATTATCAGTTGTACTAACTAGTCTAGCCTTCGGAACAATATTCACCGTATCTAGCAGTCACTGAATCCTAGCCTGAATAGGTCTAGAAATCAACACCTTAGCCATTATTCCACTCATAACACAGCAAAAACACCCACGAGCCATTGAAGCATCAACGAAGTACTTTTTAACACAAGCAGCAGCCTCAGCATTACTACTCTTTTCTAGCTTAAACAACGCATGACTTACAGGAGAATGATCAATTTTAAACCTCACTAATCCACTATCATGCACAACCATAACTATTGCAATTTGCATAAAACTTGGACTTGCCCCATTTCACTTCTGACTACCTGAAGTACTACAAGGACTTAACCTTACCACTGGATTAATTTTATCTACATGACAAAAACTTGCCCCAATAGCAATTCTATACCAAATCTCACCTATACTTAATACCCCTCTACTTTTAACCATTGGCCTTCTCTCAACATTGGTTGGAGGTTGAGGCGGATTAAACCAAACCCAACTGCGAAAAATTTTAGCATTTTCATCAGTCGCTCATTTAGGATGAATAGCATCTATCCTTCCATTTTCTCCACAACTCATAATCTTAAACCTAATTATTTATCTAGTGATAACATCCACTATGTTTCTTTTACTAAAAACAATCTCATCAACAAAAATCTCTTCACTAGCCACCTCGTGATCTAAAACCCCTACGACAACGGCACTTTCTCTATTAACTTTATTATCACTTGGGGGTCTCCCGCCTCTATCAGGATTTGTCCCAAAATGGTTTATTTTACAAGAATTAACTAACCAAAACACAACAATCTTAGCCACATCATTAGCACTGTCCGCACTACTAAGCTTATTCTTTTATCTACGATTAACCTATGTTGTAACCTTAACATCATCACCAAACACATCAAACTCATCTTTAACATGACGACACTACTCTAAACAACCTACAATGCTTCTAGCAATTGCACTCATTCTGTCATCTTTCATTATACCTATTTCACCACTCATAATAGCATAGAGATTTAAGTTAACTAGACTAAGAGCCTTCAAAGCCCTAAGCAGGAGTTAAAATCCCCTAATCTCTGAATTTCTTAATAAGGCTTGCAGGACTCTATCCAACATCAACTGAATGCAACTCAAACACTTTAATTAAGCTAAAGCCTTTCTAGAAAGACGGGCCTCGATCCCGCAACATTTTAGTTAACAGCTAAACGCTCAATCCAGCGAGCTTCATCCTACTTCTCCCGTTTATTTATTAAAGGAAAACGGGAGAAGCCCCGGCAAACTTTCGTTTGCTACTCTAGATTTGCAATCTGGCATGTCAAACACCGCAAGGCTTGGTAAGGAGAGGGGTTGAACCTCTGTACATGGGGCTACAACCCACCACCTATCACTCGGCCACCTTACCTGTGGCAATTACTCGTTGATTTTTCTCAACAAATCACAAAGACATTGGCACCCTTTACCTAGTTTTCGGTGCTTGAGCAGGAATGGTTGGTACAGCCTTAAGTTTACTAATTCGAGCTGAACTTAGCCAGCCCGGATCCTTACTAGGAGACGATCAAATTTATAACGTTATCGTTACAGCACACGCCTTCATCATAATCTTCTTCATAGTTATACCTATTATAATTGGCGGCTTTGGAAACTGACTTATTCCACTTATAATTGGGGCACCTGATATAGCATTTCCACGAATAAATAATATAAGTTTCTGACTTCTCCCACCATCTTTCCTCCTTTTATTGGCTTCATCAGGGGTAGAAGCGGGAGCCGGAACCGGATGAACTGTATATCCACCTTTAGCTGGTAACCTGGCGCATGCCGGAGCATCAGTTGATTTGACCATTTTTTCCCTTCATCTGGCAGGGGTATCATCCATTCTCGGGGCTATTAACTTCATTACCACAACCATTAATATAAAACCTCCTGCTATATCACAATACCAAACCCCGTTATTTGTTTGATCAGTATTAATTACGGCTGTACTTCTCCTTCTCTCCCTACCTGTCCTAGCAGCAGGTATTACTATACTCTTAACTGATCGTAATTTAAACACAACCTTCTTTGATCCAGCTGGGGGCGGAGATCCGGTTTTATACCAACATTTATTCTGATTCTTTGGTCATCCAGAAGTCTATATTCTTATTTTACCAGGATTTGGTATAATTTCACACATCGTAACCTATTATTCAGGAAAAAAAGAACCTTTTGGCTACATGGGAATAGTATGAGCTATAATGTCTATCGGACTTTTAGGGTTTATTGTCTGAGCCCACCATATGTTTACAGTAGATTTAAATGTAGACACACGAGCTTATTTTACATCAGCAACAATAATTATTGCTATTCCTACAGGGGTAAAAGTATTTAGCTGATTAGCTACAATGCACGGCGGAACAATTAAATGAGATGCTCCAATGCTTTGAGCACTTGGATTTATCTTCTTATTCACTGTTGGAGGTTTAACCGGTATTGTTCTTGCCAACTCATCACTAGATATTATATTACATGACACCTACTATGTAGTAGCACACTTCCACTATGTACTCTCTATGGGAGCCGTTTTTGCAATTATAGGAGGATTTGTTCACTGATTCCCATTATTTACCGGTTATACACTTCACGAAACATGAGCAAAAATCCATTTTGGGGTAATATTTGCCGGTGTTAATCTAACTTTCTTCCCACAACATTTCCTTGGCCTAGCTGGAATACCTCGACGATATTCCGATTACCCAGATGCTTACACATTGTGAAACACAGTTTCATCTATTGGGTCCTTAATTTCCCTTGTAGCCGTAATTATAATAATATTTATTATTTGAGAAGCATTTGCAGCTAAACGAGAAGTCACCCTTACAGAATTAACTTCAACTAATATCGAATGACTTCACGGATGCCCTCCACCATACCACACCTTCGAAGAACCAGCCTTCGTTCAAATTCAACCATCACACAATTAATACGAGAAAAGAGGGAATCGAACCCCCATGTTCTGATTTCAAGTCAGTCGCATCACCACTCTGCCATTTTCTTTCATTAAACCTAAATGAGATGTTAGTAAAACATTACACCACCTTGTCAAGGTGAAATTGCTGGTTAAACCCCGGCACATCTCAACATGGCACACCCATCACAACTAGGTTTTCAAGACGCAGCCTCTCCGATCATAGAAGAATTACTACACTTCCACGACCATACGCTTATAGCTGTTTTTCTTATTAGTACGCTTGTCCTTTATATCATCACTATTATAATAACTACTAAACTAACTAACACAAACTCCATAGACGCCCAGGAAATTGAAATAGTTTGAACCATTATACCAGCTATTATTCTTATTATAATTGCTCTACCATCTCTTCGTATTTTATACTTAATAGATGAGGTAAACGACCCACATTTAACAATTAAAGCGATTGGACATCAATGATACTGAAGCTACGAATACACAAACTATGAAGACCTCTCATTCGACTCTTATATAATCCCTACAAATGATTTAACCCCTGGTCAGTTTCGGTTATTAGAAGTAGACAACCGGATAGTTGTTCCAATAGAGTCCCCAACTCGACTTCTGGTAACAGCCGAAGATGTCCTTCACTCTTGAGCTGTTCCATCACTAGGTGTAAAAACAGACGCAATTCCTGGACGTCTAAATCAAACATCATTTATTGCTACTCGCCCAGGGGTATTCTATGGGCAGTGTTCTGAAATCTGCGGAGCTAATCACAGTTTTATACCAATTGTAGTCGAAGCAGTCCCACTAACAGACTTTGAAAACTGATCTTCATCAATACTAGAAGCATCACTAAGAAGCTAAATTGGGTATAAGCGACAGCCTTTTAAGCTGTAGACTGGTGACCCCCAATCACCCTTAGTGAAATGCCACAGTTAAATCCAGGCCCATGATTTTTAATCTTAATCTTCTCTTGACTAGTTTTACTAACAATTATTCCTCCTAAAGTTCTAAAACACAAAACATTTAATGAACCAACAACACAAACCACTGAAAAATCTAAACCTAATCCTTGAAACTGACCGTGAACTTAAGCTTCTTCGATCAATTTATGAGCCCTGTTCTCCTAGGTATTCCACTTATCGTTATTGCTATATTAATTCCTTGACTTTTCTTTCCAAACCCATCAAATAAATGGTTAAATAATCGACTAGTCACACTACAATCATGATTTATTCATAATTTTACTAAACAAATTTTTCTGCCTATTAATACCCCCGGCCACAAATGAGCTTTACTTTTAACATCTTTAATGCTTCTATTAATATCCCTTAATCTTTTAGGCTTACTACCTTATACGTTTACCCCAACCACTCAATTATCACTAAATATAGGCCTAGCCGTCCCACTTTGATTAGCTACAGTAATTATTGGCCTACGAAATCAACCAACTATTGCACTAGGTCATTTACTCCCTGAAGGAACACCAACCCCTCTTATCCCGGTCCTAATCATTATCGAAACAATTAGCCTATTTATTCGACCATTAGCCCTAGGTGTTCGACTTACTGCCAACTTAACTGCAGGACACCTGTTGATTCAATTAATCGCTACTGCTGCCTTCGTCTTATTGACAATTATACCAACTGTTGCAATTCTTACATCAATCGTACTCTTTCTTCTAACATTATTGGAAATTGCTGTCGCAATAATTCAAGCTTACGTATTCGTATTACTTCTAAGCCTTTATCTACAAGAAAACGTCTAATGGCACACCAAGCACACGCCTACCACATAGTTGACCCAAGTCCTTGACCTCTCACAGGAGCTGTAGCAGCACTCCTTCTTACATCAGGCTTAGCTATATGATTCCATTTTGGATCAATAATCCTTCTCACATTAGGCCTAATCACTATACTTCTTACTATAATCCAATGATGACGAGATGTTATCCGAGAAGGAACCTTCCAAGGACACCACACACCACCTGTCCAAAAAGGTCTCCGATATGGTATAATTTTATTTATCACCTCTGAAGTTTTCTTCTTTGTCGGATTCTTCTGAGCCTTTTACAACTCAAGCCTAGCCCCAACATATGAACTAGGAGAGTGTTGACCTCCCGCAGGGATCACCCCTTTAAACCCATTTGAAGTCCCACTTCTAAATACAGCAGTTCTCTTAGCCTCAGGGGTTACTGTAACATGGGCCCACCATAGCATTATGCATGCGGATCGAAAAGAGGCTATCCAATCATTAGCTTTAACTATCCTTTTAGGTCTTTACTTCACGGCTCTTCAAGCCATAGAATACTATGAAGCTCCTTTTACAATTGCAGACGGAGTATACGGATCAACATTTTTCGTAGCTACCGGTTTCCACGGTCTTCACGTCATCATTGGCTCATTATTCTTATCTGTTTGTCTAATACGACAAGTTCAATATCATTTTACATCTAAACACCACTTCGGATTTGAAGCCGCTGCATGATACTGACACTTCGTTGACGTAGTCTGACTTTTCCTTTACGTATCAATCTATTGATGAGGATCATACTTTCTTAGTATCAACCAGTACACGTGACTTCCAATCACAAGGTCTTAGTTAAACTCTAAGAGAAAGTAATGACAGCTACCATTCTTACCATTGCCCTAGTCCTATCAACTATTCTAGCAACTTTAAGCTTCTGGCTTCCCCAAATCACACCAGATTCAGAAAAACTCTCCCCATATGAGTGTGGGTTTGACCCTCTGGGCTCTGCCCGATTACCATTTTCTATACGATTTTTTCTAATTGCCATTTTATTTCTATTATTTGACCTAGAAATCGCCCTTCTTCTCCCATCCCCATGAGCTGCACAATTAACCTCACCAAATACTGTAATTATATGAGCAGCTTTGATTCTAACCTTACTTACTCTAGGCTTAGTCTATGAATGACTTCAAGGTGGATTAGAATGAGCTGAATAAGTTGTTAGTCCAAACAAGACAGTTGATTTCGACTCAACAAATTATGGTTAAACCCCATAACAACTTTATGACACTCATCCATTTTAGCTTCTGCTCAGCTTTTATTTTAGGGTTAACAGGATTAGCCTTAAATCGTTCCCACTTATTATCAGCCTTACTTTGTCTAGAAGGAACTATACTGTCTATATATGTAGGCCTATGTATCTGACCAACTTTAACCATAACACTTTCATTCTCCTTAATTCCAATACTTATATTAACCTTCTCTGCCTGTGAAGCTGCAACCGGACTAGCCCTTATAGTAGCCGCTACCCGAACTCACGGAACAGATAAACTATTCAACTTAAACCTTCTACAATGCTAAAAATTCTATTACCCACCCTAATGCTTATTCCATCAACATGGTTAATAAATAAAAAATGATTATGACCCTCTCTGACTTCTCAGAGCCTTTTAATCTCCTTATTCAGCTTAACATGATTCTTTAACCAATCTGAAACTACCCACTTCTCAAACCATATTATATCTATTGATCAAATCTCCACCCCCCTTCTAGTATTAACATGCTGACTACTTCCCCTAATACTCCTTGCTAGCCAAAACCATTTAGCAATAGAACCATTATCACGACAACGAGCCTTTATTAGCATACTCATCTTTCTTCAGCTATCACTTATTATAGCATTTTCGGCAACGGAGTTAATTTTATTTTATATTGTATTTGAAGTAACATTGATCCCAACATTAATTATTATTACACGGTGGGGTAATCAAGCCGAGCGATTAAACGCAGGCACCTACTTCTTATTTTATACGCTAGCAGGCTCCCTTCCTCTCCTGGTTGCCCTGTTATCCCTTTACTCATCCACAGGAACATTATCACTTAATATTTTACAACTCCTTCCAAATCATATTCCTTTAACTTGAGCAAATAAAACATGATGACTAGCCTGCTTATTAGCTTTTATAGTTAAAATACCTCTATATGGAACCCACCTTTGATTACCTAAAGCCCATGTAGAAGCTCCAATCGCTGGGTCAATAGTCCTTGCCGCTATTCTCCTTAAACTAGGAGGTTACGGTATTATCCGAATCTCAATTACACTAGCCCCCTCCCTGAAAGAAATAGCCTACCCATTCTTAATTCTTTCTCTCTGAGGAATTATTATAACCAGTTCAATCTGTTTACGACAAACAGATTTAAAATCAATAATTGCCTACTCATCTGTTAGCCATATAGGATTGGTAATTTCAGCAGCAATAATCCAAACCCCATGAAGTCTGACCGGAGCAATAATTCTTATAATTGCTCACGGCTTAATCTCATCAGCCCTCTTCTGCTTAGCGAATACTAATTATGAACGTACACATAGCCGTGCATTGATCCTCTCACGAGGCCTACAAACCATCTTACCTCTAATAGGAACATGATGACTTATCTCAAACCTCGCTAACATAGCCCTACCCCCATCTCCAAACCTAATGGGAGAGATTACCATTATTACCGCTTTATTTAACTGATCAAATTGAACTATTATTTTAACAGGTCTTGGCACACTCCTTACAGCCAGTTATTCACTTTATATATTCCTCATAACCCAGCGAGGACCAAGCCCAGAACACCTAACTGCTATTAACCCTTCACACACTCGAGAACACACATTAATAACTATACATTTAATCCCAATTATTCCTTTAATAATAAAACCAGAACTAATCTGAGGGTTATTTTACTGTAGACATAGTTTAATAAATACTAGATTGTGATTCTAGAGTTAGAGGTTAAACCCCTCTTGTCAACCGAACTTGACTGGGACCCTAAGAACTGCTAATTACTTAGTGCCGTGGTTCAATTCCACGGCTTGTTCGGCTTTTAAAGGAAAACAGTCTATCCGTTGGTTTTAGGAACCAGAAACTCTTGGTGCAAATCCAAGTAAAAGCTATGAACTTTCCTTTAATCTTTAACTCCTCTATATTAATCACAATTTCAATTCTTATTCTACCTCTTCTTGTATCAACCACGAACATAAACATTACAAATCTTCATCAATTAGTAAAGACATCTGTAAAAACAGCATTCTTTATTAGTCTCCTACCTCTAATTATCTTTTTAGACCAAGGCCTTGAATCGATTGTCACTAATCTCCATTGAATAAATATTAACACTTTTGATATCAACATAAGCTTTAAATTTGACATCTACTCTTCAATTTTTCTCCCAATTGCATTATTTGTCACATGATCAATTCTAGAATTCGCCACCTGGTATATAGCCTCAGACCCCTTAATTACCCGATTTTTCAAATATCTTCTAACCTTTTTAGTAGCCATAGTCATCTTAGTCACAGCTAACAATTTCTTTCAGCTTTTCATTGGCTGGGAAGGGGTTGGTATTATATCTTTCCTACTAATCGGGTGATGATATGCCCGTGCAGACGCTAATACAGCAGCTCTTCAAGCAGTTATTTATAACCGAGTAGGAGACATTGGATTAATTTTAAGTATAACATGAGTAGCAATAAATCTTAACTCCTGAGAAATACAGCAAGTCTTTACCCTTAACTCTGACGACCTTACTCTCCCACTCTTAGGCCTTATTCTAGCAGCCACTGGTAAGTCAGCACAATTTGGTTTACACCCATGACTTCCTGCCGCAATAGAAGGGCCAACCCCTGTCTCAGCGCTACTTCACTCCAGCACAATGGTAGTTGCAGGAATTTTTTTATTAATCCGAATTCACCCAATAATTCAACATAACCAAACCGCACTTACAATCTGTCTTTGCTTAGGAGCAATCACAACGCTATTTACAGCCGCCTGCGCCCTTACTCAAAATGATATCAAAAAAATTGTAGCATTCTCAACATCAAGTCAACTAGGATTAATAATAGTAACCATCGGACTTAACCTTCCTCAACTAGCTTTCTTTCACATTTGCACACACGCATTCTTTAAAGCAATGTTATTTCTTTGTTCTGGTTCTGTTATTCACAGCCTAAATGATGAACAAGACATTCGAAAAATAGGCGGCCTACAAAACTCTATACCGGTCACCACATCCTGTCTAACAATTGGCAGCCTAGCCTTAACCGGAACCCCATTCTTAGCAGGATTTTTTTCTAAAGATGCTATTATTGAAGCCCTAAATACTTCTCAAACTAACTCCTGAGCACTTACGTTAACATTAATCGCAACGTCATTTACAGCAATTTATAGCTTCCGAATTGTATTCTTCGCATCTATAGGTCACCCACGATCAAACTCACTTTCACCAATTAATGAAAATAACCATGCAGTAATTAATCCTATTAAACGACTGGCCTGAGGAAGCATTATCGCTGGCCTTTTAATTGCTTCGAATATACTTCCTATTAAATCTCCAATTATAACCATACCAACTCTAGCTAAACAAGCAGCCATTCTAGTAACCATTATAGGACTAATTATTGCAATAGATGTGTCAAAACTAACAACCGCTATAAACCAAGCATCAAAAACTAACATGCACTCTTTCTCTAATCTTCTAGGATTTTTTCCAACAATTCTGCATCGTTTAATACCCCAAACAAACTTAAATATAGCACAAAACATCGCAACACACCTAATTGATTTATCTTGGTACGAGAAATCAGGCCCTCAAGGACTAGTAAACCAACAGCTGCCAATAATTAAAACCACTTCAAATATTCAACAAGGTTTAATTAAAACCTATTTAACCCTCTTCCTGATAACATCAGCAATTATTATTGCCTTACTCTAATGCACGAAGACTTCCCCCGTACTGACTTCGAGTCAGCTCAAATACCACAAACAAAGTCAACAATAACACTCATCCACCAATAAACAATAACCAACCACCACTTGAATACATTATAGCCACCCCAATTCAATCACCACGCACAACATAACCACTAAACTCACCAGACTTACTCACACTATCAACTTCAACCCCTCCAAGGAGCAAATATCATACGAACACACCTGTTAAATAAACTAACACATACAAAATTACTGACCAACTCCCTCATGCCTCTGGATAAGGTTCAGCTGCTAATGCAGCTGAATAAGCAAATACCACTAATATTCCACCAAGATAAATCAAAAATAAAACAATAGATAAAAACGAAAACCCAAATGCAACAATCACTAAACACCCAGCCCCTGCCGCTATTACCAATCCAAGAGCAGCAAAAAAAGGAGAAGGATTTGAAGACACAGCTACTAACCCTACGACTAACACAACTATTGAAAGAGAAACTATATAAATCATAATTCCCACCAGGATTTTAACCAAAACCTGTGATCTGAAAAACCACCGTTGTAATTCAACTATAGGAACTAATGGCACCCAACATTCGTAAATCACATCCACTAATTAAAATTATTAATAATTCATTCATCGACCTTCCAGCCCCATCAAACATCTCATCATGATGAAATTTTGGGTCATTACTAGGAGTATGTTTAATCACTCAAATCATTACAGGATTATTCCTAGCCATACATTACACAGCAGACACCTCAATAGCATTTTCATCAGTCGCACATATCTGCCGAGATGTCAACTACGGCTGACTGATTCGCAACCTTCATGCCAACGGAGCATCATTCTTCTTCATTTGCATCTATTTACACATTGGACGAGGCCTTTATTATGGCTCTTTCCTATTTAAAGAAACATGAAACATCGGTGTAATTCTCCTATTCCTTGTTATAGCAACAGCATTCGTCGGCTATGTCCTGCCATGAGGACAGATATCTTTTTGAGGAGCTACAGTAATTACTAATCTTCTATCTGCCATTCCGTACATCGGAAACGTACTAGTCCAATGAATTTGAGGAGGATTCTCAGTAGACAACGCTACCTTAACCCGTTTCTTCGCATTTCATTTTCTTCTGCCATTCATAATTGCCGGAGCTAGCATTCTCCATCTCCTCTTCCTGCATGAAACTGGATCCACTAACCCAACAGGGATTAACTCAGACCCAGACAAAGTCCCATTTCACCCTTACTTCTCCTATAAAGACCTTTTAGGTTTTTTAATTATACTCACAGCTCTAACCCTCTTATCTATATTCTCACCCAACCTACTAGGAGACCCAGAAAACTTCACCCCTGCAAACCCACTCGTTACTCCACCACATATTAAACCAGAATGATATTTTCTCTTTGCCTATGCAATCCTTCGATCTATTCCTAATAAACTAGGCGGAGTCTTAGCACTAGTCCTTTCTATCTTAATCCTAGCCGTTGTTCCCCTCCTCCATACATCTAAGCAACGAAGCTTAATGTTCCGACCATTAACACAAGTCATATTCTGAGCCCTAGTAGCCGACACTCTTATCCTAACCTGAATTGGAGGTCAACCAGTAGAGGACCCATACATTATAATTGGCCAATTAGCCTCAGTGATCTATTTCGCAATTTTTATTATTATATTCCCACTTGTAGGTTGAGCCGAAAACAAACTCTTAAACTGATAGTCTTGATAGCTTAATATAAAGCATCGGTCTTGTAAGCCGAAGACTGGAGGCTAACCCCTCCTCAAGACTTCCCTTAAAACTTTTTGGCAGTTGTTAGCTAATAATTGATACTCGAGGAAGAAGGACTTAAACCTCCACTATTGACCCCCAAAGCCAACATTCTATTTAAATTATCCCCCGATATGCACTAAGTAATGTTATGCTCTATTTACATATATGTATATCGAGCATTAATTTACGTATCCCATGAAAGATAAGTACAACATAATATCTACATCATTACATTTTTTTATGTTCTATTACATATATGTTTATAGAGCATAAAATTATTTACCAATTGAATAATAATAACAATTAAATATCAAGAAATTTTAGATAATATGAATGTATTAATTAAGGACTTAAATATAAGTCGTACATAACACCATCAAACAATGAATAATCATAAAACAAATGAACTGCATAATAAACATTCTCCGTGATACCCTTAAATAATTAGCACTAATAAAGTAAATCCAATGTGAACGTAAATAATATCCTTTTCCACAGTTAACTAATTTTAGCAGAATATCTGATTTCAACCCCTCCTCACTTTATTTCATCCTGGAGTGATGTCTGATGCTGGATGTTCTCAATCTGCCGTACCTTAACCTAGGCCTGATTACTGATGAAGTTTAAAAAGCATCTGCCGGAACAGAATCTGTGGGACCTTTACCTCTTGATCATTCCCTAGTGTAATTCAGTAAAGCATCTCCCCTATGCTAGAGTCCATCTCGCCCACAGCCCAGCCTAGTACTATAATTAGGTAGCATTCATTTTTTTCTTTTCTTATTGGATTTCGTTAGCATCTCAGTAGTGGCTAACAGCGCATATTACTTAATAGGGTGGAACATAAAGTTTTATCGGCTAAGACTTGCACGAAGTATTCCTTCAAGGTGATAATCATTAATGCAGGATTGACATATTTTACCTTAATTAGCAATATATTCCTCATCTTTTCTATTATTAATCACCGGGGTCGAGACATTATTATTATAAAGACGTTTTTGCGCGCTAAACCCCCCTTACCCCCCAAATTAATTCTTCCTGTAAAATCTTGTATTTTTCCGTAAAACCCCCTAAACCGAAAAAAATTTTACTCTCTAAACTAATTTATCTCAACCAAAGCCATTTTAGCGTTATACTAGAATGTGACAAGAATATTTTTTACTTCATCTTGCAATTATTGATTAAAATAGGGCACTATATTCCCATCCCAAATTTGCATATAGCATATGTATATATATCGTATGCTTTGTAGTAATTTAAACTTCAGTCTTCCCTCTAGCGAAAATTTATTTCCAAAACACATTATAACGTTATTTACCCAATGACTAAAACTCTACGACC